TGAGACAGAATATTCTGTTTTCTTATTTACTCTTTCTTTATTTTTGGATTTTATTTCTATTTTTCTATTTAAAGTAGATCGATTTAGATAACGTATCCATAAGCAAAGTAATATACTTCAAACAAAGTAGGAATTCGCAAGATGGAGAAAATCATTGCAGTTATTATAGGGAAGTCTAGGGACTTAGAGCATATCCTATTTGAAGGAGGATGGAATTCAAATAGGGTAAGGGATCCTTCCTTCTATTGATTTGATAGAAATTCGTTTTTCTTTTCCTGTCTCTATGATTTTCGAAGAATGAGCCTGTGGTAATGCTTTTATCTCTATTCTATGGCGCAAGCGACCGTCCAGTCTATAAACAAGTACTAATGAGAAAATGAAAACTATACTAAAGGAAACATAGGATCTCTATCCTAAAATCTAAAAATAGGACATATTAGGGCTATACGGATTCGAACCGTAGACCTTCTCGGTAAAACAGATCAAACGGATTATTATCGAAATGATTCGAACTGTTTCAAAGACTCAACATGCATTTTTTTGCATTGGGCTCTTTCATCAACTGATGTAAAGATCAGTTAGTCCACCATAGTTTTTCTTTACGGAAAGATAATGAGATGGCTCCCTGTGCTCTGATTGATTATTTGTATTATGATCTATCTAGGAGCAATACCAAAGTGTTTCAAAGGAGGATTACCTTGACTTAGGTCTGCCTCCGGCCTAAATTAAATCAACCTAAGTGAAATGGAGTCTCTATCGTTCCGCTGCAAGAGTTGACTATGAGACTTCATACACCTTAAAGTTCATAGAACGAAAAGAAGTTTTTTGGAGGCCCTTATCCTCATTACGCCTAGCATTTAGTGGGCTGGATATTTACCTTATCAACTAGCAAATCAATAAGGGTTCTATTTGATTAGGCACCTGAATTGGCACCTGAATCGGACTGAACCGACTGTTTGTCAGGCTACTGTTCTCCTATTCTCTCGAATCCATGAAGTAAGACATTGATTTTGCAATAAGATCAATTATGTTCATTGCATAATAAGCTCCCTTGAAAAGCATTGGCGCACGTGTAAGCGAGTTGCTCTACCGAACTGAGCTATAGCCCTTGTCAGAGATATCTTAACATATAGATAATTTCTTGTCAAGATGAATATTCTCTAATGCCAGAGGATATCCCTTTGATCTGCTTACTATATAACATAGTAATAACGGAGCAGTATTGCTTATAAAAAGGATTCGATCTATAATCGATCGAAGTAATGGGTCTTCCTTTGTGGTGATAAATTGCCTACTTAACTCAGTGGTTAGAGTATTGCTTTCATACGGCGGGAGTCATTGGTTCAAATCCAATAGTAGGTAGGTAGGTAGAAAAATTACTAGATAGCATTGGACTTACTTCGCTTCGCTATCTAATAACTTTTTCTACTCCTCTTCCCTTTTTCTTTGTATCAACTAAACCTTTGGATTGTCTTCAATTGGATGGGGGAATCCAATTGATAGCCTCGACTCGTATCCTAGCTCGTCTGAGAGCTAGCTTCGCTTCAACCAATTCTTTCGTACCCTCAGCTCTACTCAAGTTAGCTTCGGCTATTTCAAGTGCCTGTTGAGCTTCTTCCGGATCAATGTCACTACCCAGTTCCGCATCATTTCCTAAAATGATGATCTCATTATTAACTATTCTCGCAAAACCGCTCCACAGAACCGCCGTTAACCATTGGTCGTTGAGGAGGCGTATTCTCAAAGGACCCATATCTACAGCTGTGTTAATGGGGGCGTGGTTTGGTAATACGCCAATTTGGCCACTATTAGTAGATAAAATGATTTCTTTCACTTCACAATCCCAAATAATTCGCTTAGGAGTTAGTACATAAAGATTTAATTTCATTTCTTCAATTTGTTCTCCTCTTCTAAGTTTATAGCTTTCGTGCTAGCTTCATCGATGTTACCCACCAAATAAAAAGCCTGTTCGGGTAGGCCGTCTAATTCTCCGGAAAGGATTAGTTGAAATCCCCTAATTGTTTCTGCAAGACCAACATACTTTCCTGCAGAACCGGTAAAAACTTCTGCCACAAAGAACGGTTGTGATAAGAAACGTTCAATTTTTCGTGCTCTTGCTACAGTTAAACGATCCTCCTCCGATAATTCATCCAACCCAAGAATTGCGATAATGTCCTGAAGTTCTTTGTAACGTTGTAAAGTTTGCTTAACTCTTTGCGCAGTTTCATAATGTTCGTTGCCAACGATCCGAGGCTGTAACATAGTTGAGGTTGAATCTAAAGGATCTACTGCTGGATAAATACCCTTGGAAGCTAATCCTCTGGAAAGTACGGTAGTAGCATCCAAATGTGCAAATGTTGTGGCAGGAGCAGGGTCGGTCAAATCGTCCGCAGGTACATAAACCGCTTGGATCGAAGTTATAGATCCCTTTTTGGTAGAAGTAATTCTTTCTTGCAAAGAACCCATTTCTGTACTAAGAGTAGGTTGATAACCCACTGCGGAGGGCATTCTCCCTAATAAAGCGGATACCTCCGATCCTGCTTGAACAAAACGAAAGATATTATCGATGAATAGAAGCACGTCTTGCTTATTAACATCTCGGAAATATTCTGCCATAGTTAGGGCAGTTAAACCAACTCTCATACGAGCTCCCGGCGGTTCATTCATTTGGCCATAGACTAGAGCTACCTTTGATTCCTCAATATTTTTTTCATTAATTACTCCGGATTCCTTCATTTCCATATAAAGATCATTTCCTTCACGAGTCCGTTCCCCTACTCCGCCAAATACGGATACGCCTCCATGAGCTTTAGCAATGTTGTTGATTAATTCCATGATGAGTACTGTTTTCCCTACTCCAGCCCCCCCAAATAGTCCGATTTTTCCCCCACGTCGATAAGGAGCTAAAAGATCGACCACCTTAATACCTGTTTCAAAGATGGATAATTTCGTATCTAACTCGATAAAGGCAGGCGCAGATCTATGAATAGGGAATGTTGCACTAGTATCTACAGGACCCAAATTGTCAATAGGTTCCCCAAGAACGTTGAAAATTCGTCCGAGAGTAGCTCCACCGACTGGAACACTGAGAGGAGCTCCCGTGTCAATCACTTCCATTCCTCTCATCAACCCGTCTGTAGCACTCATAGCTACAGCTCTAACTCGATTATTTCCCAATAATTGTTGTACCTCACAAGTCACATTAATTTGCTTACCGGCAGTGTCTCTACTCTTGACTACCAAAGCGTTATAAATATAAGGTAACTTGCCTGGGGGAAAAGTGATATCCAGCACGGGCCCAATAATTTGATCGATACGCCCTGTGCTTTTTTCCTCAATTGTGGAAACCCCGGGACGAGAAGTAGTAGGATTGGTTCTCATAATTATCACATAATTTTCAAAAAAAAGGAATTTGTCGAAATTTTGCTTTTTTTCTTGTTGAATAATGCCAAATCAAATCCAAAAAAAGAGCCAAAAATCCGAAAGTCAAAAGGAAATGAATTAGTTAATTCAATAAGAGAGAAAAGGGGACCAGGACTTGATTTCGTTGCCCAAGCGAATCCCATTCAATCGTTTACTCATGGAATGAGTCCGTTGGAAAGTTCAATCAATCTTTTTTTCATATACATTTCGCCTTTTGTGGAGGATCTGTCCCTACTCTACTTTCCTATCTAGGACTTCGATATACAAAATATATACTACTGTGAAGCATAGATTGCTGTCAACAGAGAATTTTCTTAGTATTTAGGTATTTACATTCAAAATAAGAAAGGGGCCTATTAAGAACTTGTAAAATAAGGATTAGGGATTGATTTGGGTTGCGCTATATCTATCAAAGAGTATACAATAATGATGGATTTGGTGAATCAAATCCATGGTTTAATAATGAACCATGTTAACTTACCATAACAACAACTCAATTCCTATCGAATTCCTATAGTAGAATTCCTATAGGATAGAACATACACAGGGTGTACGCATTATATATGAATGAAACATATTCATTAACTTAAGCATGCCCTCCATTTTCTTTAATGAGTTGATATTAATTGAATATCCTTTTTGTTTTAAAAGATTTTTGCAAAGGTTTCATTTACGCCTAATCTATATCGAGTAGACCCTGTCGTTGTGAGAATTCTTAATTCATGAGTTGTAGGGAGGGACTTATGTCACCACAAACAGAAACTAAAGCAAGTGTTGGATTTAAAGCTGGTGTTAAGGATTATAAATTGACTTACTACACCCCGGAGTATGAAACCAAGGATACTGATATCTTGGCAGCATTCCGAGTAACTCCTCAGCCGGGGGTTCCGCCCGAAGAAGCAGGGGCTGCAGTAGCTGCCGAATCTTCTACTGGTACATGGACAACTGTTTGGACTGATGGACTTACCAGTCTTGATCGTTACAAAGGACGATGCTATCACATCGAGCCCGTTGTTGGGGAGGAAAATCAATATATCGCTTATGTAGCTTATCCATTAGACCTATTTGAAGAGGGTTCTGTTACTAACATGTTTACTTCCATTGTGGGTAACGTATTTGGTTTCAAAGCCCTACGCGCTCTACGTCTGGAGGATCTGCGAATTCCCACTACTTATTCAAAAACTTTCCTAGGTCCGCCTCATGGTATCCAAGTTGAAAGGGATAAGTTGAACAAGTACGGCCGTCCTTTTTTGGGATGTACTATTAAACCAAAATTGGGATTATCCGCAAAAAATTATGGTAGAGCGTGTTATGAGTGTCTACGCGGTGGACTTGATTTTACCAAAGATGATGAAAACGTAAACTCACAACCATTTATGCGCTGGAGGGACCGTTTTGTCTTTTGTGCCGAAGCTCTTTATAAAGCACAGGCCGAAACCGGTGAAATCAAGGGGCATTACTTGAATGCGACTGCAGGTACATGCGAAGAAATGATTAAGAGAGCTGTATTTGCGAGGGAATTAGGGGCTCCTATTGTAATGCATGACTACTTAACTGGGGGATTCACTGCAAATACTAGTTTGGCTCATTATTGCCGCGACAATGGCCTACTTCTTCACATTCACCGGGCAATGCATGCAGTTATTGATAGACAGAAAAATCATGGTATGCATTTTCGTGTATTAGCTAAAGCATTGCGTATGTCTGGGGGAGATCATATCCACGCCGGTACAGTAGTAGGTAAGTTAGAAGGGGAACGCGAAATGACTTTAGGTTTTGTTGATTTATTGCGCGATGATTTTATTGAAAAAGATCGTGCTCGCGGTATCTTTTTCACTCAGGACTGGGTATCCATGCCAGGTGTTATACCGGTGGCTTCAGGGGGTATTCATGTTTGGCATATGCCAGCTCTGACCGAAATCTTTGGAGATGATTCTGTATTACAATTTGGTGGAGGAACTTTAGGACATCCTTGGGGAAATGCACCTGGTGCAGCAGCTAATCGGGTGGCTTTAGAAGCTTGTGTACAAGCTCGTAATGAAGGACGCGATCTTGCTCGTGAAGGTAATGAAATTATCCGAGCAGCTTGCAAATGGAGTCCTGAACTAGCCGCAGCTTGTGAAGTATGGAAGGCGATCAAATTCGAGTTCGAGCCGGTAGATAAACTAGATAAGTAGATAAAACTAGATATAAAGAAGGTCTAAATAAAAAAGAAGCGAAATAGAAAGAGAAAAAATCAGTTACAAAATGCAGTAATTCTTCTTTATTCTTCTAATTGATTGCAATTAAACTCGGCTCAATCTTTTTTTTTAAGATTGAGCCGAATAAAAATAGATCTTGATACGATCATGAGACTTGACAAATAGAGATTCCTCTATTCTATATATTTAGAATATATAAAGGTATAATACAATAAATAAATACAAATATAGTATTTATTTATTGTATTGGGAAAGAATCAATGAAAAAAGATTAGGAATCGAAATGCTACTATACGCGTCCGGAGGAGTATTCGGAATAATATTCTTCTATAATCCATTCTTGCGTCTTGCGCGGGGTCTTACTAATAGGACTTCGCTGCACGGGACGGGTCTTCATCGAAAAGCTAACTCCACCCGGCATTTTCATACCCTTTGGGTGGTATATCGCCTTAAAAAGTCTAAGGGGGTAGTATGAGATCTGTAGTAAGTAAGAGAATTTGCCCTTTGATTTTGATTGAGTATGCTATTTTTCCGCCTTTACCGCGCATTATTGTATGAGCTTCTAGAGAATAGAGGACCGCGTATGCAGGAAGGAAATTACAGCTTAATAAAAAAGTCTAAAAAAGCTTCAACTTTATGGCACTATCAATCAACTAAAAAGCCCTATGTATGAATCCTTACAACCGGTGGGATAGGATAAGAGCGAGTTTCGGTATACTGGGGCTGGGGGATATCCTTATTTCAAAACCTGACGCGCATCTTGCGTTTGTAGGGGTCCGAGAGTGGTTGAAGAAGTATTGCATGTGGAAGTAGGTAGACGAAACTTATTTAGGATTCGAAATGGGCGCATTCGACTAAAAGTCGTACTGAGACCTTTTTTAAAGGGTATTCTGAAAGAGGTATTTCATTTTCACAATCGCTTTCTTTTGAATCCAATTTCAAGTTCGATTAGAAGGATAGAAAGGCCGTGAGGACGGGAAAAGAAAAATCAAATCTTTTGAATTTTTAATTAGTTCTCTTTTTTTGCAATTTTCTTATTATCCATTCCATTCATTTTTTTTATAGAATACTTTAGTATTCTATAAAAAATCTTTATTTTGCAAACTAAAAAATACAATAGTCAATATTCCTTATAATAGATATACTTAATTATATTATAAGAATCTTAAGATATTTTTCGAATAGATAGAAATAGTAAATTTGAATTGAGACACCTATTCTATGACGGATTTTAACTTACCTTCTATTTTCGTGCCTTTAGTAGGCTTAGTATTTCCGGCAATTGCAATGGCTTCTTTATTTCTTTATGTGCAGAAAAATAAGATTGTCTAGAACCGACGGGGGCGAATTTTCTCAATGTATTTCCACGCAGGATCATAATACAGATATTTTTTAGTGTAAGTAATATGGTAGGGTATGTGGTTCTTTCTACACACAAACGAAAAACGGCTATGGATGCGGATATAGGCTACGAGCATAAATGCATGCATATGCGGAGCCGGGTATAGCGAGTTTTATTTTAAGTGGATCAACGAATATTTTTTGAATAGAAAGTCAATGTATCTAACCAATTATTTCACAGGAGTACTCGTTGCTGAAGGCAATTTCAGAATCAAAAAAAGTAAAGTCAAAATCATTTAGCTTATTCTCTCAATTTCAATCGACCGCTGCTGGATTTAGTATATCTAATATGAATTGGCGATCAGAACACATATGGATAGAACTTCTAAAAGGTTCTCGAAAAAGAGGTAATTTTTTCTGGGCCTGTATTCTTTTTCTAGGTTCACTAGGATTCTTATCGGTTGGGGCTTCCAGTTATCTTGGTAAGAATATGATATCTGTACTTCCATCTCAACAAATTCTTTTTTTTCCACAGGGGGTCGTGATGTCTTTCTACGGAATCGCGGGCCTATTCATTAGCTCCTACTTGTGGTGCACTATTTTGTGGAATGTAGGCAGTGGTTATGACCGATTCGATAGAAAAGAGGGAATAGTGTGCATTTTTCGTTGGGGATTCCCTGGAATAAAACGTCGCGTCTTCCTTCGATTCCTTATGCGGGATATCCAATCAATTAGAATTCAGGTTAAAGAGGGTCTTTATCCTCGTCGTATCCTTTATATGGAAATCCGGGGCCAGGGGGTCATTCCCTTGACTCGTACTGATGAGAAGTTTTTTACTCCACGAGAAATAGAACAAAAAGCTGCCGAATTGGCCTATTTCTTGCGTGTACCAATTGAAGTATTTTGAGTACCGATTGCATTTTTTTGAAATGAATTGAATGAGGACGAATTGGAAGAAGATTTTCTCAACACGGGGAGGAGGTCCCTTCGAAATTGGATTCGTTATTGTAAGGGGATTTTCGAGTATTTATCTAAAGGAAGGAACAAACGAGGATAAGAGAAAATTGCTTCTAATTTGTTTTGTCCAAGTGATGGCATAATATTCTTCCATTTTCATCCGAAAGCGCTTTTTTTTTTATTCTATTTCTCTATTCCACTCCATCTAGATCTAAGAAAGAACCCAATGCAATGAAATTCCACTAGTATACAAAAAAGAAAAATATATACAAGGTCTCAAACCTTGTTATAGAATTTTTGCTTCAAAGAAAAAGAAATATCATATAGAGTCAGCGAATGAAATAGAGTCAGCGAATGGAGCGGATTCATTAACAACTCAATTTACAGATCAAAAATGAAAAAAAAGAAAGCATTGCCTTCTTTCCTATACCTTGTATTTATCGTACTTTTGCCCTGGGGGGTCTCTTTCTCTTTTAACAAATGTCTGGAACTTTGGATTAAGAATTGGTGGAATACCAGGCAATCCGAAACTCTCTTAACTGATATTCAAGAGAAAAAGGTTCTAGAAAGATTCATAGAATTAGAAGAACTTTTTCTCTTGGACGAAATGATAAAAGAGAAACCGAAGACACATGTACAAAAACCTCCTATAGGAATACACAAGGAAATAATACAATTGGCCAAAATAGATAATGAGGATCATCTCCATATCATTTTGCATTTCTCGACAAATATAATCTGTTTGGCTATTCTAAGTGGTTCTTTTTTTCTGGGTAAAGAGGAACTTGTCATTTTGAATTCTTGGGTTCAGGAATTCTTCTATAACTTAAATGACTCAATAAAAGCTTTTAGTATTCTTTTAGTTACTGATTTTTTTGTTGGATTTCACTCCACCCGCGGTTGGGAACTACTAATTCGTTGGGTCTACAATGATCTTGGATGGGCTCCTAACGAGCTAATTTTCACTATTTTTGTTTGTAGTTTTCCAGTGATTCTAGATACATGTTTGAAATTTTGGGTCTTTTTTTATTTAAACCGTCTATCTCCTTCGCTTGTAGTCATTTATCATTCAATTAGTGAAGCATAAACTCATTTGATCTCCTGATATTAATCAAATTAGCATCTTTCTTCTTTTAGAAAGAAAGCCCTTTTCCTTTTTAGCAAAATTCTTTCTATTTCTACCTGCTCAAGGTATTCATCATTCCAGTACAACTGTTGCAGTAGAATGACAACAGACTCGTGTATAGGGAACTAGATTAGCTTAGCTACCTATCTAATTTATTGTAGAAATTCTGGGATCTGCGATTGGACATGGAAAATAGAAATACTTTTTCTTGGGTAAAGGAACAGATGATTCGATCTATTTCTGTATCGATCATGATATATGTAATAACTCGGACATCTATTTCAAATGCATATCCCATTTTTGCGCAGCAGGGTTATGAAAACCCACGAGAAGCAACCGGACGAATTGTATGTGCCAATTGCCATTTAGCTAATAAGCCCGTGGATATTGAAGTTCCCCAAGCTGTGCTTCCCGATACTGTATTTGAAGCAGTTCTTCGAATTCCTTATGATATGCAACTGAAACAAGTTCTTGCTAATGGGAAAAAGGGAGGGTTAAATGTGGGTGCTGTTCTTATTTTGCCCGAGGGATTCGAATTAGCGCCGCCCGACCGTATTTCTCCTGAGTTGAAAGAAAAGATAGGAAATCTCTCTTTTCAGAGTTATCGTCCCGATAAAAAAAATATTCTTGTGATAGGCCCTGTTCCCGGTCAGAAATATAGTGAAATCGTCTTTCCCATTCTTTCCCCCGATCCTGCTACGAAGAAAGACGTTCATTTCTTAAAATATCCCATATATGTAGGGGGAAACCGAGGAAGGGGACAGATCTATCCTGATGGTAGTAAGAGTAACAATACGGTCTATAATGCTACGTCAACAGGTATAGTAAGAAAAATACTACGTAAAGAAAAAGGGGGATATGAAATATCCATAGTCGATACATCGGATGGACGCCAAGTGATTGATATTATACCTCCCGGGCCAGAACTTCTTGTTTCAGAAGGGGAATCAAT